AAATTGGGGGCGTTCGATCAAGTAAAGGAAACTCAATGTAATTCATAAATGTCTCAATGTGATTTTTTTGTTTCATTTTTATTATTATTGTCAGAGTATTCAAGAGCTAAGACCATTCTAATGCTCCCTTTCGCCATGCATAAACTAAACCAACAATTAGGATAAGCACGAAAATGAAAGCTTCTATAAATACAGATACTCCTAATACATCGAAACTCATTGCCCATGGATAAAGAAAAACTGTTTCAACATCAAAAACAACAAAAACTAGAGCAAACATATAATAACGGATTCGAAATTGTAACCAAGCATCGCCCATTGGTTCTATACCCGATTCATAACTAGAAAGTTTCTCTGGACCTTTGGTAATAGGGGATAAAACTCCGGAAATTCGAAATGCCAAAATAGGAATAACGCTTGATATTATTAGAAATGTCCAGAAAATATCATATTCGTAAAGCAGAACCATAGGTACACTCCTATGAATGAAGGAAATAGACTAGATTAGTCGAGTCGAATTGGAATTAATTGTCAACTGATTCATAACTCTTAACAATTTCTTTTTGTTGAACCAACTCGTTTTGTTTGGTTGCTGTGTTACATGTCTCGTTTGTGGTACATGTCTCCTTTCAATATTCATTCACGATAATGTTTCTATTTACTTCAAATTGATTTCGATCTTGATATAGTATAAATATATTGCTTATTGCTCTTATACGGATAAGACTTTATTCTCGCTTTTTCACCCCACTCCGGATTCTCTCTAAAATAGAAAATAAAATCGAAAACAAGGAATTCCAAATTTAATTCTTAATTTTCTATTTATTTTTTTTTTTTAGTATTGAAAGTATTGAAATTATTAAGTATTTATTAATTTATTAAAATCTATCTATTCGATATTTATTAGATAAATTATTATATTATACAATAATATTTCAATTATTATTCTATAATTTCTATTTTACTAATATTCTATTCTATATATATAGAAATAGAAATAATATTAAAATAGAAATAATATTGAAAATATATATTCTAATAAAATATATATTCTAATAATAATAAATATATATATATATTATTATTAGAATAGGAACTTCTATTGAGTATTGATTTAGTATTGATTATTGATTTAGGAATTTCTATTGATTTAATACAGCAAAAAACTCTTTCGTTTTGCGCTTTATTTTATCAAGTAACATATACCAAGAAAAACCTATTTGACAATGTTAACAATGAAAGTTAGCAAAGATCTTTATTTTTCAAACTTCGACTGTTCCTAAACTAAATATAGAAACAGAGTAAGTTCTTCCTAAACCCATGTAACTTATTACTAGTGGATTCCATTTTTGTTAGATTAGGTTGAAGTGTGTTTTTAACCGAGTTCATGGAATGATTTTGATTATAAAAATCAACTAAGGTTATATAGGTATTCCAAAGGCAAAGAAGTATCACTAACTCTTTTATTGTATTGCGGAATTGTATTGCGCGCGGAGAGTAGGAGAGGAAAATGAATATGTAATTAATCGTAGATTAATAATGAAGAAAATTTTGTTTGTTTAGTCAAGATTAGAAAAAATACCGATTGGATCTATTGAAATGCGCTTTTTTTTTTCATTTTCTTTTAGGGCTATACGGACTCGAACCGTAGACCTTCTCGGTAAAACAGATCAAACTTATTGTAATAAAAATGATTTGAACTGCTTCAAAGACCCAACATGCATTTTTTTGCATTGGGCTCTTTCATTAACTGATACATTAATTGATATAACTAATCATTTAGTCTACCATAATTCTCTTGACAGAAAGATAAGACGATGGCTCCCCCTGCTCTGATTTATTATTTAGATTCCGATCAGAGAGCATTACCAAAGTGTTTCAAAGAAGGACTACCCTGACGTAGGTCTGCTTTTGGCTTAGATCAACCTAAGTTAAATGAAGTCTCCATTGCCCCGCTTCTGCTTAATAAAGAATCAAATATGAAACTTCATACACCTTAAAGTTCATAGGATAGGACAAAAAGAGAATTTTTGAGGTCCTTATACTCATTATGCCTAGCATTGAATAAACTGGGTATTCACCTTATCAATATCTTAAATCGAAATCCAAGATGGGTTCTATTTGGCGGTTAAAAAGAGCACCTAAATTAGACCGAACCCCTTTGTCAAGCTATTGTTCTCTTATTCCCTAAAAGTCGTGGAGTAAGACATTACCTTCTCAATAAGTCTTTTGATTACATGATGTACTCCTCTGAAAAACATTGGCGCGCGTGTAAACGAGGTGCTCTACCTAACTGAGCTATAGCCCTTGTGCTTGTGATACATATTTTATCATGTCGACAATCTCTTGTCAAGATAAATATTCCATGATATGATGCAACATCTTATTTGTGCGATATGTTTGATTGGTATTGCTTATAAATGATATTCCATTTATAATCCGTCGATGCGACGAGTTCCATTTCTTTCTCTTTGTGATTATAAAAGACCTACTTAACTCAGCGGTTAGAGTATTGCTTTCATACGGCGGGAGTCATTGGTTCAAATCCAATAGTAGGTAGACCTTATTAGATATCAAAATCAATGGTATCTAATAAGTTTTTCTATCCATCTTGTTTTATTAATTTTTTATTTTTTCCATTCTTTTCTATTTCATTTTTTTGTTTTTTGAATTCAAAAATTTTTCCTTGTATTTAGAATCCGATTCCACTTATGATTCTATTTATAAAATTAGAAAAATAAAAAATAGGGTGTATAAACAGAACTTCTGTTTATACAGAAGTTCCTTTGATGATTATTGATTATTCGGAAGGCACTAACTAGTTACGAAATCACAGTGATAGCCTCTACTCGGGCTCTAGCTCGTCTAAGAGCTAGATTTGCCTCAATTATTTGTCTCTTTCCTTCAGCTTTCCTTAAGCTAGTTTCTGCTATTTCAAGAGTTTGCTGAGCTTCTTGTGGATCAATGTCACTACCCTTCTCCGCATCATTTACTAAAATAGTAATCTCATTATTGCCTATTCTAGCAAAACCACCCATCAGAGCCATCGTTAACCATTGTTCGTTAAGACGTATTCTCAAAATACCAATATCGACAGCCGTAGCAATAGGCGCGTGATTTGGTAATACGCCAATTTGTCCACTATTGGTAGATAAAATGATTTCTTTCACTTCTGAATCCCAAACAATTCGATTGGGAGTCAGTACACAAAGATTTAAGGTCATTTCTTCAAGTTGTTCTCCATTTCTAAAGTCGTAGCCTTCGCTGTAGCTTCATCAATGTTCCCTACCAAATAAAAGGCCTGTTCAGGGAGACTATCTAATTCTCCGGAAAGGATCAATTTAAACCCTCTAATTGTTTCTGCTAGACCGACATATTTCCCCGGGGAACCCGTAAATACTTCTGCTACGAAAAAGGGTTGAGATAAGAAGCGCTCGATTTTTCGTGCTCTTGCTACAGTTAAGCGATCCTCTTCGGATAATTCGTCCAACCCAAGGATAGCTATAATGTCCTGAAGTTCTTTGTAACGTTGTAAAGTTTGTTTAACTCTTTGCGCAGTTTCATAATGTTCTTCACCAACAATCTGAGGTTGGAGCATAGTTGATGTTGAATCTAAAGGATCTACTGCTGGATAGATACCTTTAGCGGCTAATCCTCTTGATAGTACAGTAGTAGCATCTAAATGCGCAAATGTCGTGGCAGGAGCGGGGTCAGTCAAATCGTCCGCAGGTACATAAACAGCTTGAATGGAAGTTATGGATCCTTCTTTGGTAGAAGTAATTCTTTCTTGTAAAGAACCCATTTCGGTACTAAGAGTGGGTTGATAACCCACAGCGGAAGGCATTCTACCCAATAAAGCAGATACCTCTGATCCTGCTTGGACGAAACGGAAGATATTATCAATAAATAGAAGTACGTCTTGTTCATTAACATCCCGGAAATATTCCGCCATAGTTAGGGCAGTCAAACCAACTCTCATACGAGCTCCCGGTGGTTCATTCATCTGACCATAGACTAGAGCTACCTTCGATTCTGCAATATTTTCTTCATTAATTACTCCGGATTCTTTCATTTCCATGTAAAGATCATTTCCTTCACGAGTACGTTCCCCTACTCCGCCAAATACGGATACACCTCCATGAGCTTTCGCAATGTTGTTAATTAATTCCATAATTAGTACTGTTTTCCCCACCCCAGCTCCCCCGAAAAGTCCTATTTTTCCCCCACGCCGATAAGGGGCTAAAAGATCTACTACTTTAATTCCTGTTTCAAAAATGGATAATTTTGTATCTAATTGTATAAAGGCAGGGGCAGATCTATGAATAGGGGATGTTGTGCGAGTATCTACAGGACCTAAATCATCAACAGGTTCTCCAAGCACGTTAAAAATTCGTCCTAGAGTCGCCCCCCCGACCGGAACACTTAGAGGAGCTCCCGTGTCAATCACTTCCATCCCTCTCATTAAACCATCTGTAGCACTCATAGCTACAGCTCGAACTCGATTATTTCCTAATAATTGCTGGACTTCACAAGTCACATTAATTTGTTGTCCAACAGCATCTCGCCCTTTAACTACCAAAGCGTTGTAAATATTTGGCATCTTGCCCGGTGGAAAGGCTACATCTAGCACCGGGCCAATGATTTGAGCGATCCGCCCCAGGGTCTTTTTTTCAAACGCGGAAACTCCAGGACCAGAAGTAGTAGGATTGATTCTCATAATAATAAATAAAAATAAAAATAAAAAATATGTCGAATTTCTTTTTCAAAAAATTTTGAATCCAAAATAAATGTTCGATAGCAAGGTGATCGATTAATTCAATTCAATACGAAACGAACGGGGTTTAGCACTCCATTTTGTTGGTACCATCCAACGAATCCAATTTAATTGTTTACTTATTTGCTTTTCAGTTTCAATGAGTGGATTTTCAAGTTCAACTAAGGCATTTTTAAAATCAAATCGATTTGATTTTAAAAATATCAAATCAAGTAGATGAATAAAA